TTTCGAGAAAAAGTATCTCTTGTTTTTCATTCCCATTCACATAAGAATGAATACTATGATTCGCATTTCGAACAGGCATGAATACAGCATCTATAGGATAACTTCCGTCTTGAAAGTTATTTGGCGTTTTTATACGATATCCGCGATTCCTCTCGATTTGTAATTCAATACACAAATTAATTGGTTCTGTTAGGTTAGCTATATACTGTGTATTATCAACAATTTCCACAGAAGGTGGTAAGATAATGTCTTGAGCAGTTACATATCCAGGACCCTTGACACAAATAGACGCGTTACGAGTTCCATACAGATTACTTTTCAAGACAATTTCTTTCAAACTCATTAAAATTTCATGTACGGATTCTTGAATACCTACTATGGTAGAATATTCATGTGGTATTTTCTCAGATTTTGCGCGTGTGATACATGTACCTTCTATTTCTCCGAGCAAAGCTCTTCGCATTGCAATGCCTATTGTATCGGCTTGACCTTTCATAAGTGGGGCCAGAATAAAGCGTCCATAATAAAGACGCTTACTGTCTGCTCTTGATTCAACACACTTCCACTGTAGTGTCCGAGTAGATACTGTTACTTTCTCTCGAACCATAGTATATTATTTGATCAAATCATTGAATTATTTATTTCTCTTGAAATCTCTTCAATGTTTATTTTTACACACGTCTTTTTTTAGGAGGCCTACAGCCATTATGTGGCATAGGAGTTACATCCCGTATGAAACTTAATAGTATACCACTTCTACGAATAGCTCTTAATGCCGCATCTCTTCCGAGACCCGGGCCTTTTATCATAACTTCTGCTCGTTGCATACCTTGATCCACTACTGTCCGAATAGCATTTCCTGCTGCGGTTTGAGCGGCAAATGGTGTACCCCTTCTTGTACCCTTGAATCCACAAGCCCCGGCAGAGGACCAAGAAATTACTCGACCCCGTACATCTGTAACAGTCACAATGGTATTGTTGAAACTTGCTTGAACATGAATAACTCCCTTGGGGATTCTACGTGTATTCTTACGTGAACCAATACGTCTATTTCTACGCGAACCAATTTTTGGTATAGGTTTTGCCATATTTTATCATCTCATAAATATAAGTCAGAGATATATGGATATATCCATTTCATGTCAAAACAGATCCTTATTCTTTTTTTTTTTTTTTTTTTTTTACTTAATTTATTTTATTTATTTATTTGTACATCTGTACATCGGGTCCTTTAGATTTCGAGAGTCTTTTTGTTTTAGAAAGATTATCCTTGTCTTTGTTTATGTCTCGGGTTAGAACAAATTACTATAATTCGTCCCCGCCTACGGATCAATCGACATTTTTCACAAATTTTACGAACGGAGGCCCTTATTTTCATATTTGTCATTCCTTTTTTTAATTCCGAATCTACTTAATTGGAAGAAAATAAGTTTCTTGAAATTTTGAATTTCGAATTGTATCCTCACGAAAGAATGTTGAAATTGAAAAAACCGCCTAATCATTCAAGTCTTTGCTTTGGAGTCTCTAAATTATACGCCCTTTGGTTGAATCATAAGGACTTACCTCAATTTTTAGTCTATTTCCTGGTAGTATACGTATAAAACTACATGAAATCCTTTACGAAACAAAAACCAGAATAATTTTTTTGTTATCTAAACGAATCCGGAAGATACATACCATCGGTAAGTTGTTCAGTAATTAAACCCTCATGAATCCATTTTTGTTGTTTCATTCCAGGTAAAACCGCTTTGAAGTATCAACTAATGTAAGAGGGATAATATTATAAACTTGTCCTTTCTCTTTTTTCACAAATATGACCGTGTCGGCTATTAGAAAGATTACCATATATAACACAAAACTTCTCCGCCGATTCCTTCTAGTCGAGCCTTTCGGTCTGTCATTATACCTCGAGAAGTAGAAAGAATTACAACCCCCATTCCGCCTAAAATTCTAGGAATTCGTTGATAGTTAGAATATATTCGTAGACCGGGTCGACTGATCCGTTTTAAATTTAAAACAGTTCTATATGGTCCTTTCCTATTTCTTCTATGTCGTAGGGTTAAAACCAAAAAATATTTATTGCTTTCTTGATGTTTTCTCACGTTTTCAATAAAACCCTCTTGTAAAAGGATTTTAACAATATTTTCAGTGATGTTAGTAGATGGTATTCGAACTGTTCTTTTTTTATTCATGTCAGCATTTCGTATAGAGGTTATTATGTCAGCAATAGTGTCTTTACTCATGATAAACTAAGATTTTTGTTTCCCCCGAATTTTGATATAATCAACATGCTCTTTTTCTTTTTTTCTGAATTTTTTAATATTTATGAATTCTTTTTTTTTTTAATATTTATGAATTATTAAAGATATATACGTGATAGATAAACAATTTACTAATTAATTAAATAAATTTAATCAATTTCATTCAAATACTATATTAAGGTCTTCCCCTATAATACTTCAGGTGCTAATGAAACTATTTTAGTGAAATTTAACTGTCTTAATTCCCGGGCGATCGCGCCGAAAATTCGGGTTCCTTTTGGATTTCCTTCTTGATCAATAACAACCGCAGCGTTGTCATCATATCGTATTATCATACCGTTGTCGCGTTTGAGTTCTTTACAAGTACGTACAATGACAGCTCGGACCACTTCTGATCTTTCTAGAGGTGTATTTGGTACTGCTTCCTTGATTACAGCAACAATAATGTCACCAATATGAGCATATCGTCGATTACTAGCTCCTATGATTCGAATACACATCAATTCTCGGGCCCCGCTGTTATCCGCTACATTCAAATGGGTTTGAGGTTGAATCATATCATTTTTTTTTATCGGTTTTTTCTTTTTCAATGCAAAGGTATAAATAAAAAAAAAGAAATATTATTTGTTCAAAACAAAAAAAGAAACCTGCAATTGTTTTTTTTTTCATCCCAAAAACCCCTTTCGTTTGTTTCTACATTCCTATCCAGAAAGAATGAATTGAGTTCGTATAGGCATTTTAGATGCCGCTATTGAAATAGCCCTTCTAGCTATATTTTCTGCTACTCCGCTCATTTCATAAAGTATTCTACCGGGTTTAACGACAGCTACCCAATATTCGGGAGATCCTTTCCCCGAACCCATACGTGTTTCTGTAGGTCTTACTGTAACAGGTTTGTCTGGAAATATGCGTACCCATATTTTTCCACCGCGGCGTGCATTTCGTGTCATTGCTCGCCGCCCTGCTTCTATTTGTCTAGATGTGATCCAAGCGGGTTCAAGCGCTTGAAGAGCATATCTACCGAAGCAAATACGATTACCTCGATAAGATATTCCTTTCATTCTTCCTCTGTGTTGTTTACGGAATCTGGTTCTTTTGGGGTTATAGTTGATGGTTGTTTAGCAATTCCATCCATCTCTACTACAGAACCGGACACGAGAGTTTCTTCTCATCCAGCTCCTCGCGAATTAAACAATTAAAAATAATTAAACAAAAAAAAATACACGGTTAATAATATATGGAATCGTGGGATTCTTTGAAATTTGATCTAATCGATTATAAATTAGAAATTTTTTGTGGTTTAATATAGAATTTAACACGTATTCTATTTATAGATAATGTCGTTTTGGTAGAACGCTATAATGAATCTTTATTTTGTTTTTCCTTTTATTTCGAATCGACTAAAATTTAGAAATAAAAAAAAATTCGCGGGCGAATATTTACTCTTTCAACATAATATTTACTCTTTCAACATTCAGTTGTAAGATTAGTCTATGACATGACCTCTCAGAATAAATGAATAGGTTTCTGGTTCGTTCCGCCATCCTACTCAATGAATCATTAGGATTCGTTTTCAATAGAATCTTATGCATTCACAGGTTCTGTCGTTCCCACCACTTCTCGATTAATGATTAGGTCTGAATTTTACAACGGAGCCTCCAATTAAATTTATTCTTGAGTCAACCTTCTCAGTCTTTATTGGCTCGGGGCTCTTGATTTTTTGTTCTATGCACGGATTTGTCTAATTATGGATCAATCAGTATTGATGCTTTATTACATTCCCTTTATATGAGATGACTCATAGACCTTACATATTGGAATTATATATCATTAATATTCTTTTTCTATCTTTCTCTCACCCTTCCATTTATCTGTATACTTTATATTGCTTTACAACCCATAATATATTGCTTTACAACCCATAATCAGATTGTTTTTTTTTTTTTTTGTTTATGTAAAAAAGATTTCAGTTGCTACAATGATATGACTTATATATCATATCTTGACTGGTTCTTTCTATCCAGATAACACGAAGTGATGAGTTGGTTATTAGTTCTATAGTTATCAGTTTGTACTATGGGCTGTCCATTTTTTTGAATCCCAACCCTAAAAAAACCAACGAGTCACACACTAAGCATAGCAATTATATCAAATGATTAATCGAATTTTTATTCAACCTTATAGAATTGTTCTTTTTTTTTTTTATTATTTACCAGAAAAAGAATGAAAGAGTTTGCCATTTTTTGTTTTATCACCAGATATAACTAAATATAAGTCAAGTAAGTTCTTATTATTCCTCGTCTACAAATATCCAAATTTTGATGCCTAATACCCCATAGATAGTTCGAACTGCATAGGAACAATAATCAATTTTAGCTCGAATGGTTTGTAGAGGAACTCTACCTTCTCGGATCCATTCAACACGTGCAATTTCTTTTCCGTCGATACGCCCTGCAATTTGTACTTGAATCCCTTTTGTACCTGCCTGTTCAGTTAATTCAATAGCTTTTTTCATTGCTTTGCGAAATGAAACTCTATTCTTTAATTGTCCGGCTATAAATTCTGCAAGAATATTGGGGTGCCCGTAAGGATTTGCAATTCTTGTAATAGCAATGTTGAGTTTTCGGTTTACACAATTGAGTTCTTTTTGTACATGCGTCTGTAATTCTTCGATTCTTCGAGTCCTGTCTTCTATTAATAACTTGGGGAATCCCATATAGATTATGACCTGAATCAAAT